TGTGATTATTAATGTGATTATTAATTAACTAATAATTATTGATATCAGTATATGTGGGTTATTAAATCTTATTATCTGTGATTATTAATTAACTAATAATTATCGATATCAGTATATGTGGTTATTAAATCTTATTATCTGTGATTATTAATTAACTAATAATTATCGATATCAGTATATATGGTTATTAAATCTTATTATCTGTGATTATTAATTAACTAATAATTATCGATATCAGTATATGTGGTTATTAAATCTTATTATCTGTGATTATTAATTAACTAATAATTATCGATATCAGTATATATGGTTATTAAATCTTATTATCTGTGATTATTAATTAACTAATAATTATTGATATCAGTATATGTGGTTATTAAATCTTATTATCTGTGATTATTAATTAACTAATAATTATTGATATCAGTATATATGGTTATTAAATCTTATTATCTGTGATTATTAATTAATTAATAATTATCGATATCAGTATATATGGTTATTAAATCTTATTATCTGTGATTATTAATTAATTAATAATTATTGACATATTTATATTATATAATATATTGGGGGAACTATATTATATGTAATATATATGGATTTATACATTTTTATCGTGGGGAACAATATTATTTTAATATATATGGTTATTAAATCTTATTATCTGTGATTATTAATTAACTAATAATTATTGATATCAGTATATATGGTTATTAAATCTTATTATCTGTGATTATTAATTAACTAATAATTATCGATATCAGTATATGTGGTTATTAAATCTTATTATCTGTGATTATTAATTAACTAATAATTATTGATATCAGTATATGTGGTTATTAAATCTTATTATCTGTGATTATTAATTAACTAATAATTATTGATATCAGTATATATGGTTATTAAATCTTATTATCTGTGATTATTAATTAACTAATAATTATTGATATCAGTATATATGGTTATTAAATCTTATTATCTGTGATTATTAATTAACTAATAATTATTGATATCAGTATATATGGTTATTAAATCTTATTATCTGTGATTATTAATTAACTAATAATTATTGATATCAGTATATGTGGTTATTAAATCTTATTATCTGTGATTATTAATTAACTAATAATTATTGATATCAGTATATGTGGTTATTAAATCTTATTATCTGTGATTATTAATTAACTAATAATTATTGATATCAGTATATATGGCTATTAAATCTTATTATCTGTGATTATTAATTAACTAATAATTATTGATATCAGTATATATGGTTATTAAATCTTATTATCTGTGATTATTAATTAACTAATAATTATTGATATCAGTATATATGGTTATTAAATCTTATTATCTGTGATTATTAATTAACTAATAATTATTGATATCAGTATATATGGTTATTAAATCTTATTATCTGTGATTATTAATTAACTAATAATTATCGATACCAGTATATGTGGTTATTAAATCTTATTATCTGTGATTATTAATTAACTAATAATTATTGATATCAGTATATATGGTTATTAAATCTTATTATCTGTGATTATTAATTAACTAATAATTATTGACATATTTATATTATATAATATATTGGGGAAACTATATTATATGTAATATATATGGATTTATACATTTTTATCGTGGGGAACAATATTATTTTAATTAATATCTATAATTAGGTAATTATTTATATATATGTAGGGGGATAAAAATAGTTGTTCCCTACTTTTGAGAATTGCGTATAACAATAAATTTTCTTATGAAAGGAAAAAAGGTATTTATTGGGGAATATAATTACTGAAATTCTTAGTATATAAGGACCGGGGGACCGGAGGGACCGTCTGTCTGGGGGGATACACTATATGTAAATATTTGATCAGTTGGAGTTAGGTATTAATGCCATAACCAGAGGTTAGAATATACATAAGTCATAGATACATATATTAAATTATATCTAATAAATAGATATAAATAGTTAGATATTTGTAGCGAACGCAAAAAGTGAGCTAGGAATAGGTAGAACTATTAGTATATGACATATGGAATGTGAGTTACATATGCAACTATAGATAAATAGTATCTGAACTAGTCCAGAGGAACTATGGACCGGGTTAGACCGAGCTAGCGAGGGGATAAATCTTTACCGCTCCAATTTTAAGTATTACTTTAATTCCATTTAAATTTAAATATAAATTTGATTTTGGTTTATTTGGATTTCTTTATTTTGATTTATAATATGTAAGTTTTTGCGTGTTTTGGATTTGTTTAAATAACTGTTTTTAATATAAAATTTATTCGCAGTTTTTATTATTATACTTTTTAATAATTTAAGATATAGTCAAATATATAATTACTAGCAAAAATTGTGCCAGCAGCTGCGGTTACACAATTAGTAAGAGTTATTTATTTTAGATTGTTATTTATTTTGAATTTTATTGTTGACTATTAAATTGATTTTTTAAGGTGAAATTTAAATTTTAATTTAAATTGTTAGGTTAATTAGATTATAAGATACTTTATTAATAGACTAGGATTAGATACCCTATTATTTTGAGTGTAAAAATAGTTTCTTCTTAATATTATAAGTTAAGTTCTTTAAATTGAAAAGATTTGACGGTAATTTTAATCATTTTAGAGGAACCTGTTCTGTAATTGATAATCCACGATAAATTTTACCTTTATTTATTTAGTTTGTATATCTCTGTCTGATTGAATGTTTTATTAGAATATATTTTCATTAAATTTTAATTGAATATTATGTCAGGTCAAGGTGCAGTTATATAAAGGTTTGAAATGGGTTACATTTAATTTTTTATTATTATTGGATTATAAGTATTTATTTACTTTATGAAATTGGATTTAGATGTAATGAACACAATATTGTGTTTATGATATATGCTCTTGATTAAGTACACATCGCCCGTCACTCCCATTATAAGATGGGATAAGTCGTAACAAAGTAGTCCTATCGGAAGTTGGGGCTAGATTTATACAAGTTATAATCTAGGATTAGTTTTTATTTACATTAAAAACTTATTTGTGCAATTCAAATTGACTTGATGCTTGATTTTTTTAATGTAAATAATTTTTATAATTATAAATTTTTAATAGAGATAACTTTTTTTTTAGTATTTTTAAAAGAAATAATTTATTAATATTAATAGTTTATTTAACTGTGAAGGTTAAATATTATAGGGATTTACAGTAGAATTTATTTTTTGTACCTTTTGTATCAGGGTTTATCAAATACTTACTATTTATCTATAGTTTTCCCGAATTTAGAAGATTTATTATATATTGTTATTCAATGTTATATAATTGTTAATAAATGTATAATAGATGTTATATGCTATTCATTTTTAATTATCTGGTTTCTTAATAAATGAATATAATTCATTAATACCTAACTCCAACTGATCAATTTATTTTGTTTGTATATAGGTATTTTAAAATTAAAGGGGATAAGCTCTTTAGTTGTTTTATAAATCATTAAATTTTAAAATTTATGTAGGATTAGAAATTTTCATCATTTATTTTGTTATAATAAAAGTTTAATTAATATTTTATTTATTTTGGTTTTAAATATTTATTAGGAATTATCATTTAATCTTTAAATGATAGTTATAATGATAAAATTAGTATATTTTCTGGAATTAATATATAGTAACTCGGCAAATTTATTCTTCACCTGTTTAACAAAAACATGTCTTGATGATTTTTATTTATTAAGTCTATCCTGCTCAATGATTTATTATTAAATAGCCGCAGTATCTTGACTGTGCGAAGGTAGCATAATCATTTGTCTTTTAATTAAAGGCTTGTATGAATGGTTGGATGAGGGAATTACTTTCTTTATATTAAAAATAGAATTTAATTTTTAAGTTAAAAAGCTTAAATTTTTAAGTGGGACGAGAAGACCCTATAGAATTTTATTATAAGTTTTATATTTAATTTATGGTTATTTTTATTATTTATGTATCTTATAATTTTATTGGGGTGATATTGAGATTAAAAAAACTCTCATAACTTAATATTTAATTATTTTTATTTTGTTAGGATCCTATTTTATGGATATTTAGATTAAATTACCTTAGGGATAACAGCGTAATTTTTCTGGAGAGTTCTTATCGATGGAAAAGTTTGCGACCTCGATGTTGGATTAAAATTAGATTTAAGTGCAGAAGCTTAAAGTTCTAGGTCTGTTCGACCTTTAAATTTTTACATGATCTGAGTTCAGACCGGCGTGAGCCAGGTCGGTTTCTATCTTCTTAATAATTAATATAAATTAGCACGAAAGGACCATTTATATCAAATAATTTGTTTAGTATTTGAATAATTTTAAAACTATTTTGGCAGATTAGTGCAGTAAATTTAGAATTTACTTATGTAATTTTTATTACAGATAGTACTGTTTCTTTTAATTTATTTATTAATAATTATTTGTGCTTTAATTTGTGTTTCTTTTGTTACTTTATTAGAACGTAAGGTTTTAGGTTATATTCAAATTCGTAAAGGCCCTAATAAATTAGGTTTAATTGGTCTTTTGCAGCCTTTTTCTGATGGTATTAAATTATTTTTTAAAGAACAATCTTTTCCTTATAAGTCTAACTATTTAATTTTTTATTTATCTCCTATTTTCTTGTTGACTTTATCTTTTTTGTTATGGGTACTATATCCTTATTTAATGAATTTATATAATTTTAATTATGGTATTTTATTTTTTATAGTTTGTACTGGAATAGGGGTATACGGGATTATATTATCAGGTTGATCTTCTAATTCTAATTATGCTCTTTTAGGTAGTATTCGTTCTGTTGCTCAAGTTATTTCTTATGAGGTAAGTTTAATTATAATTATGTTATGTATTGTTATATTTGTTTTTAGATATAATTTAATAGATTTTATATACTATCAAAAGTATATTTGATTTATATTTTTAAGTTTTCCATTATTTTTTTGTTGATTATCTTCTTGTTTAGCTGAAACTAATCGTTCACCTTTTGATTTTGCGGAAGGTGAATCTGAATTGGTTAGTGGGTTTAATGTTGAATATAGAAGAGGAGGATTTGCTTTTATTTTTTTATCTGAATATATAAATATTATTTTTATAAGAATATTATCAGTAATTATATTTATAGGTTGTGATTTAATGTCAATTATATTTTATTTTAAAATTATTTTAATTGTTTTTTGGTTTATTTGAGTTCGAGGAGTATTACCTCGGTTTCGTTATGATAAATTAATATATTTAACTTGAAAGTTATTTAACGGTTTATCTTTAAATTATTTTTTTATACATTTAGGCTTATTATTATTTGTTTTATATATTTAAAGATTTATTCATTAATTTAAGTATAAATAAAAGTCAATGAAAGAATTTAACTTTCATAATATACTTTCAAAGTATAAGTTTATCTAAAACTTATTGACTAAAAAATTATTCTAAAAGTTTATCTCAGATTTTTACTATAAATGGATTAATTAAAAAGTATAAGAAATATATAATTGTTAATACTTGTCCTGTAAAAATATATGGCTCTTCAGCTGGTCGTGCTCCGATTCAAGTTAATAAAATGATAATTGTTACTATACTTCAAAATATTCTTTTTCTAATAGGATAAAATACATTTCCTTGGAATTTTCTTTTGTTAATAATTGCAGGTAATATAATAATTAAGATTGATATCAATATTGCTATAACTCCTCCTAGTTTATTAGGAATTGATCGTAGAATAGCATATGCAAATAGGAAATATCATTCTGGTTGAATATGTACAGGGGTAACTAATGGATTTGCTGGAATGAAATTTTCTGGGTCTCCTAATAATCGAGGTTCTAGAAGAATTAATAATGTAAATATAAATAATGTAATAGTAATACCTATTAAATCCTTAATTGAAAAATAAGGATGAAATGGGGATTTATCATAATTTGAATTTAATCCTAAAGGATTATTTCTTCCAGTTTGATGTAAAAATAATAAGTGAATAATAACTATTCCTGCTACAATAAAAGAAAAGGAAAAATGTAATGTAAAAAATCGGGTTAATGTTGCATTATCTACTGAGAATCCTCCTCATAATCATATTACTAATGTTTTTCCTAAATAAGGTACTGCTGATAATAAATTGGTAATTACTGTTGCACCTCATAAGGATATTTGACCTCATGGTAATACATACCCTAGAAATGCTGTCCCCATAATTAATAGTAATAAAGCAACTCCAACTGATCAAGTTATAATTAATTTATAAGATCCATAGTATAACCCTCGTCCAATGTGTATATAAAGACAAATAAAAAATAATGAGGCTCCATTTGCGTGTGTATATCGTATTAATCACCCATTATTCACATCTCGACAGATATGGATTACTCTATTAAAAGCTAGTTCAATATTAGCTGTATAATGCATGGCAAGAAATAATCCTCTAATAATTTGAATTATTAAGCATATTCCTAGAAGTGAACCAAAGTTTCATCATAATGAAATTGATGAAGGAGAAGGTAAATCAATTAATGAGTTATTAATAATTTTAAATAAGGGATGTCTTTTTCGTATTGGTTTATTCATAATTTATTTTTATTCGTAGAGGCCCTTCAGTTACTTTTGCAGTATTTGATACAACAATTATTGTGAATAATAAATATAAAATTATCATTATTGTAATTTGAGCAGTTAAAGTATTAAAAATTTTAATAATTCTTATTATTTCGTTTATATTAAAGTTAGTATTTATAAATATTATTCTATAATAAAAGTAAGTAAATGTAATAATAAGAATTATTAATGATAATATTATTAATTTTACTGGGGAATTAAATTTTTCATTTGATGCAATTCTTGCTATATAAATAAATAATACCAATGCACCTCTTAATATGATAATAATAATAATATATGAAAATAAGAATGAGGATATTATATAACCAATAATTATTGCTGTAATTAATGTTTGGATAATTAAAATTAATCCTATGCTTAAAGGGTGATTCAATAATATTATTGTTAATGATGCTGTTACTATGATAGCTATTATAATTCTCAATTCAGTAAATAGTTTAATAAAAATTTTAATTTTGGAGATTAAAGATAAGCTTGGCTTTTTACTGAAGTTTTAAAGGTATTCCCTAATTATGACTTACAAAGTCATTGTTTTATGTTTAAACTATTAAAACTAATTATTTTAGAGTATGTTATTTTAATTAATTTGTTTAGAGGAGTAGTTATTTTTTGTTCTACTCGAAAACATCTTTTACTCTCTTTATTGAGATTGGAATTTATAGTTTTATGTGTTTTTTTATGCTTATTTTTGTTAATAATAAATTATGGCTATGAGTTATATTTTTCTTTAATTTTTTTAGTATTTACAGTTTGTGAAGGTGCTTTAGGTTTATCTATTTTAGTAAGTTTAGTTCGTAATCAAGGTAATGATCATTTATTAAGAATATCTATATTATCATGATAAAATATCTAATAGCTATTATTTTTTTAACCCCTATTCTATTTAATTATTGATTAATAATACATATTATTATATTGATATGTTTTATTTTTATAAGATCAAATATTTGTTATAGTTTTATTAATTCTTATGGGGATTTATTAGGATTAGATATGCTATCTTATTCATTAGTGAGTTTATCTTATTTTATTTTATTTTTAATGATAATGGCTAGATTTAAAATTTATTTAAATAAGGATAATTTAATTATATTTGGGTTAGTTTTATTATTAATATTAATTTCTTTAATGTTAACTTTCTGCTCTTTAAATATATTTTTATTTTATATTTCTTTTGAAAGTTCATTAATTCCCACCCTTTTTTTAATTTTTGGGTGGGGATATCAGCCTGAGCGAATTTTAGCGGGTTATTATTTATTGTTTTATACATTATTTGCTTCTTTACCTTTATTATTAGGGATTTTTTATATTGATTCCATGGTTAACTCTTTGGATTTTTGAATTATTAATTTTGAGGATTTAAATTTTTATTTGTATATTTCTATAATTATGGCATTTTTATTTAAAATGCCTATACCTTTTTTCCACTTTTGGCTACCTAAAGCTCATGTTGAGGCCCCAATTTCAGGTTCAATAATTTTAGCTGCTATTTTATTGAAGATAGGAGGTTATGGCTTAATTCGTGTTTATTTATTTATGGGATCCTATTCTGTTTCTTTTAATTATATCTGGATTAGTTTAAGTTTATGAGGTTCTTTAATTGTTAGTTTTTTATGTTTATTTCAAGTTGATGTTAAATCTATTATTGCTTATTCTTCAGTTGCTCATATATCTTTGGTTATTTGTGGGATTATAAGATTTAATTGTTATGGTTTTTCTGGATCTTTAATTATAATGATTGGTCATGGTTCCTGTTCTTCGGCTCTTTTTTGTTTAGCAAATATTATTTATGAGCGTAGTTACAGACGGAGATTATTTATTAATAAGGGTTATTTATTAAGAATACCTAGTTTATCTTTATTTTGATTTCTTTTATGTTCAAATAATATATCCTCTCCTCCTTCTTTAAATTTATCAGGTGAAATTTATTTAATTAATTCTGTTATGTCTTGAGACTTTATAACTTTTATTTTTTTAGGTATTTTGTCTTTTATAAGATGTTGTTATAGTATTTATTTGTTTTCAATAACTCAGCATGGTTATTTGTATAGAGGTTTAGTATATTTAAGTTCTGTGAGAATTCGTGAATATTTATTAATTATATTTCATTTAATTCCCCTTAATTTTATAATTTTAAAATTTGATATTTTTGCTTTATTTATTTAGGGTTTAGATAGTTTAATTAAAGAATAATAATTTGTGGTATTATAGGTAAAATAATTTTTCTAGATCCATTTTTAATTTGTATAAGACTTGATTTTTTTTATTATTAATTTGCGGTACATCTTTTTTTTTATTGGGTTGTTTTTTTTTATTAAATATAATTTCTTATTTGTTGGATTGGGAAGTTATTTCTTTGAATTCCTCTTATTTATCTATATCTATTTATTTAGATTGGATATCTACAATATTTATAGGTAGAGTAATATTAATTTCTTCTATGGTAATTTTATATAGTTCTTCTTATATATCTAATGATATTTTTAAAATCCGTTTTTTATTAATTGTTTTATTATTTGTTTTATCAATGATGTTTTTAATCATTAGTCCTAATTTAATTAGAATTTTATTGGGTTGGGATGGATTAGGATTAGTTTCTTATTGTTTAGTAATTTATTATCAGAATAATAAATCTTATAATGCTGGTATATTAACTATTTTGAGTAACCGAATTGGGGATATTTGTATTCTTATTTCTATTTCTTGATTATTTAATATGGGAAGTTGAAATTTTGTTTATTATTTAAGTTTTTTGGATAGAACAATTTCTTTTTGATTAATAAATTTATTAATCTTGGCTTCTTTTACTAAAAGAGCCCAGATCCCTTTCTCTTCTTGATTACCAGCAGCTATGGCTGCTCCTACTCCTGTTTCTGCTTTGGTTCATTCTTCTACTTTAGTTACGGCGGGTGTTTATTTATTAATTCGTTTTAGAGAATTAATTTATATCTATAATTTAGATCTTTTTCTTTTAATTTCTTGTTTAACAATATTTATATCAGGTTTGTCAGCTAATTTTGAGTATGATTTGAAGAAAATTATTGCTCTTTCAACTTTAAGTCAATTAGGTTTAATAATAAGAGTTCTTTTTATAGGAAATTTTATGTGTTCATACTTTCATATATTAACTCATGCTTTTTTTAAAGCTTTAATATTTTTGTGTGCTGGTCTTATTATTCATTGTATAAATGATTCTCAGGATATTCGTCATATAGGTTATTTAATTAATTGTATTCCTTTTACTTGTGCTTGTTTCTGTATTTCTAATTTATCTTTATGTGGTTTCCCTTTTTTATCTGGTTTTTACAGAAAAGATATGTCTTTGGAATATATAAGTTATAATTTTATTAATATATACATTTATATTTTATTTTATATTTCAGTGGGTTTAACTGTTTGTTATAGATTACGTTTAATTTATTTTTGTTTTAAGGGTTCTAATGGTTTAATAAGTTTTAATTTATTTTATGAGGATAAAACTATACTTTATCCTCTTGTTTTATTAACTATTTTATCTATTTTAAGTGGTAGTTCATTAATATGATTAATTTTTCCTTATCCTGATTTTTTTTATTTTCCATTAATTTTAAGGATCTTACCTTTGCTTTTTTTAATTTTAGGTGCTTGATTAGGATATAGAATTTCAATAATGGGATTATATGATTCAGTTTTTGGATTTTCTTTTAATTTTATTCTTGAATTTTTTAGTTGTATATGATTTATGCCCTCTTTTAGAACTTACATACTTTATAATAATTCTATATTATATTCTAAAATATCTTATATTTTTATGGATCATAGATGGGGTGAATATACTATTTCAGGGGTTTTACCTAATTTAATTAATTATTTAAGTTCTTATTATTCAGTTTATCAATTAAATAATGTAAAAATTTATTTGATTAGATATATTTTTATATTTTTCTTCTTAATTATTTTAATTAAATACTTGAGTAGCTTAGATTTTAAAGCTTAACTCTGAAGAAGTTATTATAAGTACATACTTCTCAAGTATATTTATAAAGATAAATTATCTTGTCTCCTTATTGAAATTAAGGGGTTTTAAATGATTAAACTATATAAATAAGAGAAAAACGGATTTTAACCGCTTTAAAAGATAGTTAGCAGCTTCTTTTAGATACTTCTTTCTCTTTTAATTGGATTAATTAAAATTTAATCAATATTTTCATTAACAGTGAAAAGCCTCTATTTTGGCTTCAATTAAATAGATAAGGAATAATCTTAATTATTCTGATTTATAGGTCGAAACTATATGTAAAATTTTACTTCAATATCTTTATATTTATGAGATAAACTATTAATTTATAGTATTTTTTAATTGCAATTTAAATGTTATAGTTTTAACTATTATCCCATTCTGCTCATTCTAGAACTCCATTATTTCATTCATGATATAATCCTAAAATTAAGATTATAATGAATATAGAAACAGTTAAAATTCATATTTTAGTTATTCTAATTTTTATAGTTAAAATTACTGGTAAAATGATTGCAATTTCAATATCAAAAATTAAAAAAAGGACTGCGATTAGAAAGAATTGAATAGAAAATGGTGATCGTGCTGATCTTTTCGGATCAAATCCGCATTCGAATGGTGATCTTTTTTCTCGGTCTTTTTTTGAAGTTCTTGAAATTGTTGAGCATAATATTATTATGCAAATTGATAAAATAATTGCTAATGACAGTGATATTATAATAATAAAAATTATCTTTTCTTTATTAAAAGATCTTTTGATTGGAAGTCAATTATATTTATTATACTAAAAAGATACTATTTATCTACCTCATCAGTAAATTGAAATGTACAAGAAAAGTCATACTACATCAACAAAATGTCAGTATCATGCTGCTGCTTCAAATCCAAAATGGTGATTTATTGAAAAGTGACATTTTATGTGTCGTACTAGACAAATTATTAAAAATATAGTTCCGATCATTACATGTAGACCATGAAATCCTGTTGCTATGTAAAAGCATGATCCATAAATTGAGTCTCTAATACAGAATCTTGCTTCTATATATTCATAGGCTTGTAGAATAGTAAAGTATACTCCTAATGTAACTGTTATTAATAGACTTTTAATTCCTTCTGAATAATTATTATTTATTAATCTATGATGAGATCATGTTACTGTTATCCCTGAACATAATAAGATTATTGTATTTAATAAAGGAATTTCTATAGGGTTAAATACTATAATTCCTTTAGGGGGTCATATTATTCCAATTTCAATTGTTGGGGCTAGTCTTCTATGGAAAAATCCTCAGAAGAATGAGATAAAAAAGAATACTTCTGAAATAATAAATAGAATTATTCCGATTTTTAATCCATTTGTAACTTTAATAGTATGATGACTGTGAAATGTTGATTCTCGAATAATATCACGTCATCATTGAATTATAGTTAATAATAAAATTATAATTCCTAAAAAGAATAGATATATTTCATTTTTATGGAACCATAATACTATTCCTGATGTTAATGTTAAGGCTCCAACTGATCCTGTTAAAGGTCATGGTCTATAATCAACTAAATGATAAGGATGATTTTTATGTATTTTCATATTTTATTTTATTGTATAACTTCTCTTGAGTATAATGTTGTTAAAACTGAAAATACATAAGCTTGAATAATTGCTACAGCAGCTTCAAATATTATTAACACAATCTGAATTATTATAATTATAATTAATAATATATTATTAACTCTTAAAGATTTGTTTCCTAATAATCTTATTAATAAATGTCCAGCAATTATATTAGCTGTAAGTCGTACAGCTAATCTTCCAGGTCGAATAATATTTCTAATTGTTTCAATTAAAACTATAAATGGTATCAGAAGATTTGGGGTTCCATTTGGTACTAAATGTGCGAATATAGAATTTGTATTGTTAAATCACCCAAAGATTATTATTCTTATTCATAATGGAAATGCTATAGTTAATGAGAATGCTAGATGTCTAGAACTGGTAAAAATATATGGCATTAATCCTATAAAATTATTAATTAAAATGAATAAAAATAAAGAGATTGTTATTAATGTTATTCCTTCGAAGTTAACCCCTAAGAGTAATTTAAATTCATTATGTAATTTTTGAGTAATTCTTAGGTATAATATATTAATTCGATTAGGTAAAATTCAATATGAATAAGGTATAATTAATAATATTAGGAATGTTCTTATTCAGTTTAATGAATATTTTAAAGATGTGGCTGGATCAAATGTAGAAAATAAATTTGTTATCATTTTCAATATAATTGGTTTATAATTTTATTATTAATTGAATTTTTTTTAAATTCCTTTTTAAAATTGAAGTATAATAAAATTATAACTATAAAATATGTAATAATAAAAATAAGGAATAAAATTTCTCATCATAAAGGAGATATTTGAGGCAATAAAGATTACTATTTATTAGTAATTTTAATTTGACAAATTAAGGTTTTAATATTAAACTAAATCTTTAAAAGATCATTAAGAGTATTTTTTATTTACTATATTTTGGTTTAAGAGACCAATGCTTAAATTTCAGCCACTTAATGATACTAATTTAATTCATTTTAGGAAATTTTCAGTTGTTGTTCTTTCAATAACAATAGGCATAAATCTATGGTTTGCACCACAAATTTCAGAACATTGACCATATATTAGTCCTGGACGATTAATATTTATAGTTCCTTGATTAAGTCGTCCAGGCACTGCGTCAATTTTAATTCCTAATGAGGGAACTGCTCATGAGTGTAACACATCTGCTGCTGTAATTACTACACGGATTTGTGTATTTATTGGTAATACTGTACGATTATCTACATCTAGTAGCCGAAATTCTTCTGGTTTAATTTCATTTGTAGGTTTTATATAAGAATCAAATTCAGTTTCTCTGAAGTCTGAATATTCATATCTTCAGTATCATTGATGTCCAATTACTTTTAATGTAATTGACGGGTTATTAATTTCATCAATTATATATAATAAACGTAGTGAAGGTAATGCAATAAAAATTAAGGTAATTGCTGGTATTATTGTTCAAATTAATTCGATTGTTTGTCCTTCTAGAAGGAATCGATTAACTAAATTGTTCTTTGTTAATGAAATTATAATGTAAGCTACTATAACAGTAATTATTGATAGAATTATAATTGTGTGATCATGGAAGAATGTTAATTGTTCTATAAGAGAAGAATTTGCATCTTGAATTATAATATTTCCTCATGTTGCTATTTCTAATAAAAGATAATTATCTTTATATATGAAGCTTAAATTCATTGCACTAATCTGCCATATTAGAAGATTGATGTTAATATAGGAATTTCATTATATGAATGTTCTGATGGGGGTGTTTTTTGTATTCATTCAATTCTTGATGTTATATTTTCATTAAATATAACTACTCGTTTTGTAATTAATCTTTCTCATAAAATTATAATGAATATGATAATTCCAATTATTGATATAATTCTTCCAATTGATGAAACAATATTTCATCTAGTGTATCTATCTGGATAATCTGAATACCGTCGAGGTATGCCACTTAACCCTAGGAAGTGTTGAGGGAAAAATGTGATATTTACTCCTATAAATATAATAATAAATTGGATTTTTAATCATTTAGGGTTTAATGTTATTCCTGTAAATAATGGAAATCATTGAATAAATCTTCCTATAATAGCAAATACTGCTCCTATTGATAAAACGTAATGGAAATGTGCTACTACATAATAGGTATCATGTAAAATAATATCAATTGATGAATTGGCCAAAATTACTCCTGTTAATCCTCCAATTGTGAATAGAAATACAAATCCTAATGCTCATATTATTGATGGAGAATAATTTATTTTAACTCCATGTAAAGTTGCTAATCATCTAAAAATTTTGATTCCTGTTGGAACAGCGATGATTATAGTTGCAGAAGTGAAGTATGCTCGTGTATCTACGTCTATTCCTACTGTGAATATATGGTGTGCTCAAACGATGAATCCTAAAATTCCAATAGCTAATATAGCATAAATTATTCCTATATTTCCAAATGTTTCGTTTTTTCCTCTTTCTTGACTAATAATATGTGAAATTAATCCGAATCCTGGTAAAATTAAAATGTAAACTTCAGGGTGACCAAAGAATCAAAATAAGTGTTGATAAAGAATGGGGTCTCCCCCTCCTGAAGGATCAAAGAATGATGTATTAAAGTTTCGATCTGTTAATAATATTGTAATTGCACCTGCTAGTACAGGTAATGAAAGTAGTAATAATAGTGCTGTAACTCCAACTGATCAAACAAATAGTGGCACTCGTTCTGGAGTTATGCCTGTTGGTCGTATATTAATAATAGTTGAAATGAAATTTACTGCACCTAAAATTGATGATACTCCTGCTAGATGTAATGAAAAAATAGCTAAATCCACTGAAGCTCCTCTATGGGATAAGTTACTAGATAAAGGAGGATAAACAGTTCATCCTGTCCCTGCTCCAGATTCTGCTAATCTTCTTACTATTAAAAGGGTTAATGATGGGGGTAATAGTCAGAATCTTATATTGTTTATTCGAGGGAATGCTATATCTGGGGCACCAATCATTAAAGGTACTAATCAATTTCCAAATCCTCCAATTATGATTGGCATTACTATAAAGAAAATTATTACAAATGCGTGAGCTGTTACTACTACATTATAAATTTGATCATCTCCAATAAATCTTCCGGGTTGTCCTAGTTCAATTCGAATAATTAGTCTTATTGCTGATCCTACTATTCCTGCTCATATACCAAATATGAAATATAAGGTTCCAATATCTTTGTGATTAGTTGAATATAATCATTTATTCAAATTTAATTGATAGGGTGGCTGAAATTTAGGTAATAAATTGTAAATTTATTTATGGTATTAATATATCCTCTATCAAGGCTTTATAGTCAATATTAATAATGATATTAGACTGCAATTCTAAAGTAGGATATGATTCCTAAAGCTTATATTTAATATATTTTTAACTTTGAAGGTTAATAGTTTTTTTAACTTAAAGCTTTAAAGTTAAAAAATATCTATAATAATAATTAAAGGTAATCTAAAGTTGATTAATATAATTATTATTGTTATTATTTTTCTTTGATTAATAGTTACTCATTTAATTGATGAATTAAATGATAAGTATATATTAGTTATTACTCGCATATAAAATATTAATGTTACCAATCTAAATATAATTATGAAAAAAAGAGTTATAAATTCTTTTCTATTGATTATTGTTTGAATAGTAATTCATTTAGGTAAAAATCCAATAAATGGGGGTAAGCCTCCTATTCTTAATATTATAATAAATATACTGATTTTTTCTGGATTATTTATATTGGATCTACTAATTTGATTTAAGAATAATAATTTATAATTATTAAATATTAGACAAATTATAAAGATAATTATTCTATAAATTATTCAATATATTAATCATAAATTAATTTTTTTATTAATGGCTAATATTCATCCTAAATGATTAATTGATGAATATGCTATTAATTTTCGTAATGATGATTGATTAATTCCTCCAATTCTTCCAACTCCAACTGATCAAATAATTGATAATTTAATTAATATTATATTTCTATTTAAGTTACAGATTATTATTAATGGGGCTATTTTTTGTCATGTTATTAAAATTATACATTTTATTCCTCTTATTTTTGTTATAATTTCAGGCATTCATTTATGAAATGGTGCAGCTCCTAATTTTATAAGAATTCTAATTGTAATTAATATATTAATTATATTTGAATAATTTAATAATTTTAATAAATTAATTGTAATTATTATAAAGAGAATAATTCTTCTAATTCTTTGAATTAAAAAGTAAATTATAGCTGCTTCAGATCTTGATTTACTATTTTTTTGTAAAATTAGGGGAATAAATGATATTATGTTTAGTTCAAGACCTATTCATATTCTTATTCAATTATTAGCTGAGATTGTGATTAATGTTCTTATAATTAATAAAAAATAAAATAATCAATTTCTTTTTTTAATTAGAGAGGAGAAGGTTATACTTCTATAATTAGGGTATGAACCTAGTAGCTTATTTAGCTTACCTTTCTTTTATATTATTTTATACTTAAGTGTAAGATGCACATAGAATTTTGATTTCTTTAGATTGGTTTAATTCCAAGAAGTATAATAAGAGTATTTAAATTATACATATTCTATTCTATCAAAATAGTCCTATTTATTCAGGCATCTTATC